CCAATCACTTATTCTACTGGATCTTACGGAGCCTGTTCATATCATACACGACATGATCGGGTCTGATCATAGAAAAGATTCTCTTCAAACGAACCGGCCTATCTTCTGTATGGGGCTTACGCGGTGGTTGGAACAAAGACACATTTTTTTTTGTTGTGAATTCAAATGCGGCAGATAGATAAGGGCATATATCTGCAAGGCCCGATCAATAGTTCAAGTCACACACTCCCATAATCCATTTTATCTTCGGAAAATTCGCTTCAACTATGAGTGTCAAAAAAATAATACATTTTTGTAGAGTTGAAGAGAAATATCCCAATACATGTCTTATTCTTTTCAATAATCCATATTTGTAGCAATAAAATACTATTGTTCCTACCCCAAGTGATAAATGATTGATTACAAATATCGATGGTATATATATTCTTTATAAAGGACCAGAAATACCTTGCTTACGTATCATTGGGAAGTGCATTAACATAAATACGGCAGTAAGAAGAGGTAATACAAAAGTGTGTAAACTATAAAAACGAGTCAAAGTGGATTGTCCCACACTAGCACTTCCGCGTAATAACTCTACCAGGGGTGAGCCTATTACAGGAATAGCGTCTGGTACGCCTGTTACAATTTTTACTGCCCAATAACCAATTTGGTCCCGAGGTAAGGAATAACCAGTTACGCCAAAAGATGCAGTCAATACACCTAAAACCACACCTGTAACCCAAGTTAATTCGCGAGGTTTTTTAAAGCCACCGGTGAGATACACACGAAATACGTGCAGGATCATCATTAGGACCATCATACTTGCCGACCATCGATGAACTGATCGGATTAACCAACCAAAATTAGCTTCAGTCATTATATATTGAACAGAAGCAAAAGCCTCTGTAACGGTCGGACGATAATAAAAAGTCATAGCAAACCCTGTAGCTACTTGTACTAAAAAACAAGTAAGCGTAATTCCTCCTAGACAATAAAATATGTTGACGTGAGGAGGAACATATTTACTAGTTATATCATCGGCAATTGCCTGAATTTCAAGACGTTCTTCGAACCAATCATAGATTTTATTGAGATAGGTAAATCAAGGAGACCCCCCCCTGAGAACCGTATATGAAAATTTCATCTCGTACGGCTCAAACATAAACACCCAAATACTAGTTATAACGGATGTGTGTAATAGAAAGTTTTAAATTTCTTAATTATATGATTCATTCTGAAGATACGAAAGAATAAAAATCCGAAAGCTCTTCTTTGTGGTTATAATGCCAAAAAATCAAGTTGGCTCATTCGTCTATATATTGATCGTTATAGGCCTCTTGAATCTTCTATTTCCCTATTTTCTTTGTTATTATTTATGTGTAATGCGTCTTTACTGCTGTTTTCTTTATTATTGATAGGAATTCTCTTGTTAAGACCCTATGAATTGATTAAAACCTCAGATTCATACTAGAACCACGATGATTCAATAAAACCCTTTCAAGCTAAGTCCCAAAATTCCCTGAGTAAGAACCCGTGGATCATCACTTATTCAATGGATAGATATACTGACTAAAAATTCAAAGAAACCTTTGTCCTTTGATCAAACTAAGCATAAACGAAAGTTTGAAAGAATAAAAATTATAACTCTTTGAAAAAAAAATTTGAAGTCCGGCTACGAGGTCTGACTATTAAGTATGAATCATAGTTCTAATACTTTGTAATCTATTTCATATATTCCGTGCTCCAGATACTAGAATGAATATCCGACGAAGTAAAACCATCTCTATCAAGATGACAGACCCATTCTCCATACTATCCATAGGATCAATTATGCCAAGTCACACACTCATATTCCGGAAATACAGAAACAAAGAAATTCCACGGTCGAACTACCAAAATAAAATGGGATAAAAATCAGAACCCTAAACGCTTCTCTTTGTATTGAGTTGAAAAAGCTAGTTAATGGTTCTTGTGAATCTAATTCATTGAAATTCCATCCAGTAAAATGGAAGAATTATAAATCTCCAAAATAATAGATAGGAATATCGCAAATAGAGCCATTGCGAGACCCATCAAAGGAGTAGTTCCCCACCCAGGAGCTACTTTACCATATTCTGAATTCAATGGTTTCAATAAACTCCCTGCATTAGTTCGTTTTGGGCGGCCAGATCTAGAACTACCCTCAACGGTTTGTGTAGCCATAATATTTTATATTCAGTAAGATCTGTTGACTTTGTATACCATTCTATTGTAAATAAATGATCTTATCATAGATCCATTGCGGTCTTAAAACTATATAATGTCTTAAAACTATATAATAATGGAAACAGCAACCCTAGTTGCCATCTTTTTATCTGGTTTACTTGTAAGTTTTACTGGGTACGCCTTATATACTGCTTTTGGGCAACCCTCTCAACAACTAAGAGATCCATTCGAGGAACACGGGGACTAGTTGAAGTAACGATCCTCCCAATATTGGGAGGATCGTTACTTTCAATTGAAATAATGAAAAATCATTTCACCTTTTTAGTTGGAACTTTAGGTGGTTCTCGAAAAAAGATAGCGAAAAAAATTATTCCTAGAGTTGAGACTAAAAGGAATGTATAAACCAATGCTTCCATAGATTCGATCGTGGTTTACAATTATAGCTTCCATACCTGTTTATTTGGGATCGTCTCCCGGATAAATAAAGAACAAGAGTCAAAGAAAGGGCAGTGATTCAAATCAAGATTTATCCGGTACCCTATATCAAATCACAAAAAGAAAATAAAAACGAAAAGTAACAAAGCAATATTGTATCAGACTACTTGTCTTCTTGTAGTTGGATCTCCAAGTTTTTGGAATGCTCCAAATTCCACTTGAGCATCTAAATCTGGATCAATACCAGCAAAAACATCTCTAAACAAGGTTCTAGCACCATGCCAAATGTGTCCGAAGAAGAAGAGCAAAGCAAACGAAACATGCCCAAAAGTAAACCAACCCCTTGGACTGCTACGAAAAACACCATCAGATTTCAAAGTAGCACGATCTAATTCAAAAATTTCACCCAATTGAGCACGTCTAGCATATTTTTTCACAGTAGCAGGATCACTATAACTGACTCCGTTGAGTTCGCCGCCATAGAACTCGACGGTTACACCTACTTGTTCGACACTATATTTTGATTCTGCCCTTCTAAAAGGAACATCGGCTCTAACAATTCCGTCTCCGTCTACCAAAACAACCGGAAATGTTTCAAAAAAAGTAGGCATACGACGTACAAAAAGTTCACGCCCCTCTTTATCTCTAAAGATAGGATGTCCTAACCAACCAACAGCTATTCCATCCCCGTTGTCCATTGAGCCCGCTCTGAATAACCCCCCCTTTGCCGGATTATTGCCGATGTAATCATAAAAAGCTAGTTTTTCAGGGATTTTAGACCAAGCTTCAGATAAACTTTGATTTTCAGTTAACCCAGCACCAATTCTTCGATATATTTCTTGTTGGAAGTATCCTTGATCCCATTGATAACGAGTGGGACCAAATAATTCAATCGGGGTAGTTGCTGAACCATACCACATAGTTCCAGCAACTACAAAAGCTGCAAAAAAGACAGCAGCAATACTACTGGAAAGGACGGTTTCAATATTTCCCATACGTAATCCTTTGTATAGGCGTTGAGGTGGGCGGACACTAAGATGGAATAGACCCGCCAATATGCCCAAGGTTCCTGCTGCAATATGATGAGAGGCTATTCCTCCCGGAACAAAAGGATCAAAACCCTCCACACCCCACGCTGGATTTACGGATTGTACCCTTCCGGTTAGTCCATAAGGATCGGACACCCATATTCCAGGACCATACAATCCTGTTACATGAAATGCACCAAAACCAAAGCAAGCCACCCCCGATAGAAATAAATGAATTCCAAAGATCTTAGGCAAATCCAAAGAGGGTTTGCCTGTACGTTCATCAGTAAATATTTCTAGATCCCAATACACCCAGTGCCAGATAGCTGCCAAAAAGCACAATCCAGAAAACACAATATGTGCCCCGGCCACACCTTCGTAACTCCAAATACCCGGATTCGTTACAGTCCCCCCCGTGATACTCCAACCACCCCATGAATTGGTTATTCCTAAACGAGTCATGAAGGGTATAACGAACATACCCTGTCTCCACATTGGATCAAGAACAGGATCAGAAGGATCAAAAACTGCTAATTCGTATAGAGCCATCGAGCCGGCCCAACCAGCAACCAGAGCTGTATGCATTATATGGACAGAAATCAAACGACCGGGATCATTCAATACGACGGTATGAACACGATACCAAGGCAAACCCATGGAAATACCCCTTTATCAACGAAAAATAGACACAATGTAACTTTATTGCATTGGAAAAAACTATGCTGTGGACCCTCTTTTTAGTGGATTATCTTGGGTAAAGGATTAATATTTGTTTAATTCTTTTCGTAATAATTACTTTTAGTAATAATGAAACTATTTTGTTCGTAGGAACAAAAAGAAGCAGATCTATTCTACACCCGATAAGTACCAATACGCAATGGTAGGGGAGTTGATACCATTTTATATGAGTGAATGCATATATATATTTGTTCATCATTCAAAGGACTTATTTGTAAGAATTTTCCTTTATTCATTTTGTCTTCTTTTTTTATGAACTTAGTCAATCTATGTATAAATTATGATAATAAAATATGATTAATAAAATATGATAAAGGCCAATATTATTAGCACAATAAACCCATTGTTACGCTTTCACATCAAAGTGAGATATAGTACTGAATTTTTCTTTTATTTAATGCCTATTGGTGTTCCAAGAGTACCTTTTCGAAGTCCCGGAGAGGAAGATGCATTGTGGATTGACGTATAGTGCGACTTGTCAGATATGTTGGGTCATACGGTATTTCCCCGTTCTCTTCCCCGATCGAGATATCCTCCCTTTCGCCCAAGAAAGATTGATTGAATTATCAAAAATTTGGAGCGTGAAGTGCAATTAGATCTATTTTTTCGGGAGGGTATACAGATTAATATTATCAATTAGAATAATTTATGGTTGGTTTGGTTAGGCCAATAAAACGAAGTATCCAGGCTCCGTTTAGAAAAAAACCAATTGGTAATAAATATATTTACTATGTTATATCATATTCTATTTATTTATATATTTATAATATAGAATAATATAGAAGTGATCTCAAACTATAAATCAATCGAGTAATATGATGAATGCGGTGAATATTTGTTGAAAGACATGAAATAAATTGAAAAAAAAAAAGGAAGTCGTAGCAAAAGGACGCGGTATTGGGGCATTTGTCCTATATGTGCAAATCCAAATCGGGCGGATCTTTACTCGGAGTAGAGCATAAACCTAAAAAAATTGAAGAAGCCCATTCAGGAACAAGAAAATTACATCGCGATTTAGATTGTATCTCGATGAAACAATACATCAATGAGAAGTTAGTTAGATAAGTTTAGTAATTTTTTTTATAGATAAACAAAACAGGCCAAAACCCATCTTTCTTGAAAAATGAAAGAAAAGCACCTATAAGTTAAAAAAAAAAAGCCTGTTATGAAAAAAAAGAAAGCGCTATAATCTACATCTACACATTGATTCTTTTTTTTTTCGTGATTTTTGTTGAACCGTATGCATCAAAAGGTGCATGTACGGTTTCTAAGGGATACAACTTTATCCCAATCAACCGACTTTATCGAGAAAGATTACTTTTTTTAGGCCAAGGGGTCGATAGCGAGATCTCAAATCAACTTATTGGTCTTATGGTATATCTGAGTATAGAGGATGATACCAAAGATCTGTATTTGTTTATAAACTCTCCCGGCGGGTGGGTAATACCCGGAGTAGCTATTTATGATACTATGCAATTTGTGCGACCAGATATACAGACAATATGCATGGGATTAGCCGCTTCAATGGGATCTTTTATTCTGGTCGGAGGAGAAATTACCAAACGTCTAGCATTCCCTCACGCTTGGCGCCAATGAGTTTTTTATTTGATTTGAGAGAAAAAAAGAAGACTATGCCTTCGCGATATATGAAATATGAATATTAAGTAATAATAGCATGGCACTTCGAATTCGATATGAGAAATTTTTTTTTTAAACCCTTAATTATGTATCGAAAGAGTAGTATGAGATAAAAGGCATTTCCGATTTTATCCGATCTATCGGGAGGCTCAGCGTCACAAACTTTTTTGTTTTCACGCCGAGGGCTCTTAATCTTAACAATTTTTATGTTATGTAAAGAATATGAAAATAAAAAAACAAGATTTTTTTATTTTAAAAAAAAGAAACTTTGGGATTGCTAAATAACAGACGAAATAAATATATAAAGCAACGGAGCCATCATAGTATTTTTGAACTACTCCAAAAAGAAGGGTGGTTATTGGATCATTTACCAACCTGAGTCTGATAGACTCTATATTTATTAAGTAAGGTAAAAAAAAAAGGTGAATTCCATTATAGAGCCGTATGCAATGCGCAAAAGATGCCTGTACGGTTGTTCAATTATATCTTTTTTTTATTATTCTTTATCTATTCACCTTTCATCATGCGAGATAGAATAAACATTTATTTATTATGTTATATCATCAGGGTAATGATTCATCAACCTGCTAGTTCTTTTTATGAGGCACAGACGGGAGAATTTATCTTGGAAGCGGAAGAGCTACTGAAGCTGCGCGAAACCATCACAAGGGTTTATGTACAAAGGACAGGCAAACCCTTATGGGTTGTATCCGAAGACATGGAAAGAGATGTTTTTATGTCAGCAACAGAAGCCCAAGCTCATGGAATTGTTGATCTTGTAGCGACTGAATAAAAAAGAAAAAATAACAAGGATTTCACACGAATTCGTGATTTGATATTTTATCTTCATTACCGGATTTAATATTCTATTCATTAATCTAATAATATAGAAATAAAATAATTCATAATCATCCGGTTAAGATAGATCTAAACCAGCCCATTATGTATATGATTCAACATGCCAACTATTAAACAACTTATTAGAAACACAAGACAGCCAATCAGAAATGTCACGAAATCCCCCGCTCTTGGGGGATGTCCTCAGCGACGAGGAACATGTACTAGGGTGTATGTGCGACTCGTTAAGATCATGGGCTAGGACAAAAGAAAGAAAACAATTGATCCAGTATCAACGATCAGTACCTGTGAATAGGATAGACTGGAAGAACTACATTCAATATCTAAAAAAAAAGGATCTATCTTTCTATTGTGGTATCAAATGTATGGTTTCCATTGGTGCAAATCCAATCACCTCAATTTAAAATTTAAGATGAGAAAGAATTCTCCATTGATAGCAAATGGTATCCATTAAGCAGGGGAATCCTATTTAAAAAGGCGGGAAAATTATTCCTTACTCTTGCAAGAACGGACTAATAGGGTCAGCTACTCAGCTAATCTTCATAATTAAATACCGTTACTGTATAAGTAGATCTCATTGTGAAAGACTTAGTACTGGATAATTATAGGTAGAGCCAAAGAGTGTGAACTGTACAAGTTAACAATAACATTTATTAAATGAAAGAAAAAGGGGCTCCGGTGTATAGAGAGGACCTCACCGTTTAAGAAGTAACCATAGAAACGATGGAACCCACTATAAATCCATTTATATTTACTACTTTTTTATTTACTATGTATTTTTGATATCTAGTATCAATACAATTTTTTTTATAGGTGAAATGCCTAGAAAAAAAAAATAAAAATCGTGGTCGGGAAGGTTATAGTAGCAAAAGCCATTGGAATTTTTATTTTATACATTGGAAGAATCCGTTTTGTTATTAATAGACTAGGACACGGGAAGGGAATAACTGAAAGAAAGGAAATCTATTAGTTATTCATCAAAGTTTCATTTATTCAATGACCAGAATTAAACGAGGGTATATAGCTCGAAGACGTAGAACAAAAATTCGTTTATTTGCATCAACCTTTCGAGGGGCTCATTCAAGACTTACTCGTACTATTACTCAACAGAAAATAAGAGCTTTGGTTTCGGCTCATCGGGATAGAGGTAGACAAAAGAGAGATTTTCGTCGTTTGTGGATCACTCGAATAAATGCAGTAATTCGCGACAATAAAGTATACTTAAGTTATAGCAAATTAATACACAATCTGTACAAGAGACAGTTGCTTCTTAATCGTAAAATACTTGCACAAATAGCTATATTAAATAAGAGTTGTCTTTATATGATTTCCAACGAGATTATAAAATAAAGAGATTGGGAGGAATCCGTGGGAATAGTTTAAATGGAGTTCCCTGGAGAATGAACTCTGGGAAGGTAGAGTAGAAATTAGTATGATAAAATATAATAAAGTCATCAAAATGAAGAAACACGTTCAATAAAAAATATTTATTCTTCTTCTCCAATTTTTTTTTTCTTACGACACGACAATCAAATCTCGATTTTCCTATTTTTCGAACAAAAAAAAACGTCAATCCGCATTTGAGTTTGTATTGAAATTTTATTTTGATTCAATTGAAGAGTGAGCCTATTTTTTTCTGGTTCTAAGACCAGCAGTTCTAGCGGTTGACTCGCTTTTTTCAAATTGTTTCTCATTATTAAGAAAAGGTAACGGAGATAAAATACGAGCTTGTTTTATAGCAATAGTAATTAATCGTTGTTGTTTTAAGGTCAATCTATTCACCCTTCTAGATAATATTTTTCCTTGTTCGCTAATAAATCGACTAATTAAACTCATGTTTCTATAATCAATTCGATCCCCCGATTGGATCGGAGGCAAACGCCTACGAAAAGATCGCTTGGATTTAAGAAAGATTCGCTTGGATTTATCCATGGTTTGTTTATTCCTTATCCTGAAAATACCAACCCTATTTCTTAATTCTACATCTACATCATGTTTGATCCGATCGAAATAGGATTTGGTTTGTTTATATTTAAATAAATATAAATATATGTTATATATATTGTTATATATAATATGTAATTTTTCATCTTCTTTGGAAGACTGACACACGAGGAACGATCGGATCGGTTCGATCTATTTCTTTATCTCCCCATGAATCGTATGTTTGTAACAACAGGGACAGAATTTTCTCAATTCCAATCGATTAGGCGTATTGTGTCGATTCTTTTGAGTAATATATCTGGAAATGCCCATTGATTCCTTATTAACACGATTTCGAACACAACTGGTACATTCCAAAATAACCGTTACTCGAACATCTTTACCCTTGGCCATGAACCTCCTTTGGTTTTTGATTAACTTAACATTCTTTAATTTTCCGATACGAAGCAAGCGCCGAAAACAAAAAAATAGAAACAGGTAACTCGACATCAAATTATGAAAGAAAGATTTCGTTGCAATCAATATATCAATATAGTAATAATAAGTAATATAATGATTTCTAACTATATTTATAATTGTACAGTATTTCATTTTCAGTTAAGTATCTTGTATGATATTGTTGCCCCAACCATCACACCAATCTATTCTCTATTATATTATTAATTAAATTTGAGCCTGGGCCCGAGTTCATAGTTTCACTGAGGGCGAAACCTCTTTTTCTTTGTTTTTTTTTTAGAATAAGTTAGAAAAAAAAAACAAAGAAAAAAACAAGGGGGGATTAGTTACAGATATTTGATTGTATCTCTAATCTTCTTCCCCCCTTCCCATATCAATAACTAGAATTAAAATCAATAACTAGAATGAAAAAAAGGGGAATATCAACGCATCCGGAAAAAAACGATTGATCTCTATCAATAAACCTGCTAAAGACCCGAACCATAGAGTACTTACTACCGGTGCCACGGAGAGATATGTTTTTAGATCTCGCATTTTAAAAACTCCTCTTTCTTTATTCGTTATTGTAATTTTTTTGTAATTTGTAATACATAATGGTAATACATATATGACTAGATGTGTATATGGAGTTAATGACTGACCACTTGTATTTGTACGCGGAGTCCCTAATTCAAATTGAAATGTACAAAATAGATATTACTTTTCTTAAAAGAAAA